GCTAGCGTAGCTTAACCTAAAGCATAACACTGAAGATGTTAAGATGGACCCTAGAAAGTCCCGCGGGCACAAAGGCTTGGTCCTGACTTTACTATCAGCTTTAGCTATATTTACACATGCAAGTATCCGCACCCCTGTGAGAATGCCCACCCCCGTCCTCCCCGCCCGAGGACAAGGAGCTGGTATCAGGCACACTCCCCGTAGCCCACGACACCTAGCTTTGCCACACCCCCAAGGGAACTCAGCAGTGATAAACATTAAGCCATGAGCGAAAGCTTGACTTAGTTAAGGCTAAGAGGGCCGGTAAAACTCGTGCCAGCAACCGCGGTTATACGAGAGGCCCAAGTTGATAGGATTCGGCGTAAAGGGTGGTTAAGGGTTACTAAAAATAAAGCCGAACGTTCTCAATGCTGTTATACGCTCCCGAGGACTCGAAGCCCCACCACGAAAGTGGCTTTACCCCGCCCCGAACCCACGAAAGCCAGGGTACAAACTGGGATTAGATACCCCACTATGCCTGGCTGTAAACATTGATAAGATATTACACGCATTATCCGCCTGGGTACTACGAGCACTAGCTTAAAACCCCAAGGACTTGGCGGTGCTTTAGACCCCCCTAGAGGAGCCTGTTTCTAGAACCGATAATCCCCGTTCAACCTCACCCTTCCCTGTAAATCCTGCCTATATACCGCCGTCGCCAGCCTACCCTGTGAAGGATCTAAAGTGGGCCAAACTGGTACTACCCCCAATGTCAGGTCGAGGTGTAGCATATGGAAGGGGAAGCAATGGGCTACATTCGCTGACCCAGCGAATCACGAAGGACACACTGAAAGGTATGTCTGAAGGTGGATTTAGCAGTAAGAGGGGAGTAGAGCGCCCCCCTGAAGTCGGCTCTGAAGCGTGCACACATCGCCCGTCACTCTCCCCGAATTAGTCTACACCAGTAACTAACAACACGGACGCCGCCGAGGGGAGGCAAGTCGTAACATGGTAAGTGTACCGGAAGGTGCACTTGGATAAATCAGGGTATAGCTAAGATAGAAAAGCGTCTCCCTTACACTGAGAAGCCATCCGTGCAAATCGGATTATCCTGACGCCTTACAGCTAGCCCACCAAAAGTAAAAGCAACACACCACTTAAATAACCCCCAATGTACTCAACACCCAATAAACAAATCATTTTACCCCCTTAGTATGGGCGACAGAAAAGGGACTAGGAGCAATAGAGAAAGTACCGCAAGGGAAAGCTGAAAGAGAAATGAAACAAATCAGTTTAAGCCTAATAAAGCAGAGACTAAAACTCGTACCTTTTGCATCATGATTTAGCTAGTACAAACCAAGCAAAGAGAACTTTAGTTTGAGACCCCGAAACCAAGTGAGCTACTCCAAGACAGCCTGACAATAGGGCGAACCCGTCTCTGTGGCAAAAGAGTGGGACGAGCTTCGAGTAGCGGTGACAGACCTACCGAACTTGGTTATAGCTGGTTGCCCGGGAAGTGAATAGCAGTTCAGCCCTATGGCTTCTCCTTTCAAACATGACTACTGTAACTGACAGCCGAAGAACTACCGTAGGAGTTAATCAAAGGGGGTACAGCCCCTTTGATACAGGACACAACCTTTCCAGGAGGGTAAAGATCATAATTAATTCAAGGTCCCATGTTCGGGTGGGCTTAAGAGCAGCCATCCCAATAGAAAGCGTTAAACCTCGGACATTCCCCCACCAATTATCCGGATAACTTCATCCCAACCCCCTAACCTTACCGGGCCGCTCCATACTTCTATGGAAGCGACCATGCTAATATGAGTAATAAGAGGGCTAACGCCCCTCTCCTCGCACAAGTGTAAATCGGAACGAACCCACACCGAATCTTAACGGCCCCAAACAAAGAGGGAAATGAACTATAAATAAATAACAAGAAATACACTCAACCACCAACCGTTAACCCCACACTGGCGTGCCCCCGAGGAACGACTAAAAGAAAGAGAAGGAACTCGGCAAACAAAATTGAAGCCTCGCCTGTTTACCAAAAACATCGCCTCTTGCAAAATCAAAGAATAAGAGGTCCCGCCTGCCCTGTGACTATATGTTTAACGGCCGCGGTACTCTGACCGTGCGAAGGTAGCGCAATCACTTGTCTTTTAAATGGAGACCTGTATGAATGGCATAACGAGGGCTTAACTGTCTCCTCTTTCCAGTCAATGAAATTGATCTTCCCGTGCAGAAGCGGGAATAGGAACATAAGACGAGAAGACCCTATGGAGCTTTAGACACCAGGCGCAGGTCATGTTAAGAACCCCTATGTTAAAAGATAAAACAAGATGAACACTGCCCACATGTCTTTGGTTGGGGCGACCGCGGGGAAACAAACAACCCCCATGTGGACCGGGAGAACTTCTCCTAAAAGCAAGAACCGCAGTTCTAACTAACAGAACTTCTGACCTTTAAGATCCGGCTAATGCCGATCAACGGACCGAGTTACCCTAGGGATAACAGCGCAATCCCCTTTGAGAGCCCATATCGATGAGGGGGTTTACGACCTCGATGTTGGATCAGGACATCCTGATGGTGCAGCCGCTATTAAGGGTTCGTTTGTTCAACGATTAAAGTCCTACGTGATCTGAGTTCAGACCGGAGTAATCCAGGTCAGTTTCTATCTATGAAGCGATCTTTTCTAGTACGAAAGGACCGAAAAGAAGAGGCCAATGCTACAAGTAAGCCTCCCCCCTACTTACTGAAAACAACTAAAATAAATAATAGGGCGCATGACCTACCCTGAGATAACGGTATGTTAGGGTGGCAGAGTCCGGCTAATGCAAAAGACCTAAGCTCTTTCTACAGAGGTTCAAGTCCTCTCCTTAACTATGATCTCAGCACTAATTACGCACATCATCAACCCCCTAGCCTTTATCGTCCCCGTTCTTCTTGCAGTTGCATTTCTTACCCTCCTTGAACGTAAAGTGCTTGGGTACATGCAACTACGTAAGGGCCCTAATGTTGTTGGCCCCTACGGCCTCCTCCAACCCATCGCAGACGGCATTAAATTATTTATTAAAGAGCCTGTCCGACCCTCCACCTCTTCCCCCGTCCTGTTCTTACTAGCCCCCATACTAGCACTTACCCTAGCTCTTACGCTATGAGCCCCCATGCCTATACCGTACCCAGTCACTGACCTTAACCTAGGCATCCTATTTATCCTTGCTCTCTCAAGCCTAGCAGTTTATTCCATTCTAGGTTCAGGCTGAGCCTCAAATTCAAAATACGCCCTAATCGGCGCCCTCCGTGCAGTTGCACAAACCATTTCCTACGAAGTAAGCCTAGGACTTATCCTACTCTGCATCATCATCTTCACAGGCGGCTTCACCCTACAAATGTTCAACGTAGCCCAAGAAAGTGTGTGACTAATCGTACCCGCCTGACCTCTCGCCGCAATGTGATACATCTCAACCCTAGCAGAAACAAACCGTGCTCCCTTTGATCTTACCGAAGGTGAGTCCGAGCTTGTCTCAGGATTCAACGTAGAGTACGCCGGAGGCCCCTTTGCCCTATTTTTCCTTGCCGAGTACGCCAATATTCTCCTCATGAACACCCTCTCCGCCACACTCTTCCTGGGAGCCTCCCACATCCCCACACTCCCCGAACTCACCGCCGCCAACCTCATGACCAAAGCAGCCCTTCTCTCAATTGTCTTCCTGTGAGTCCGTGCTTCCTACCCCCGCTTCCGATATGACCAACTCATGCACCTGATCTGAAAGAATTTCCTTCCCCTGACCCTAGCCCTAGTTATTTGACACCTGGCGCTACCAGTCGCCTTTGCAGGACTCCCCCCTCACCTCTAGGCCAGGAGGCGTGCCCGAAGTCTAAGGACCACTTTGATAGAGTGGATCATGGAGGTTAAAGTCCTCCCGCCTCTTTTAGAAAGAAGGGATTCGAACCCTACCTAAAGAGATCAAAACTCTTGGTGCTTCCACTACACCACTTCCTAGTAAAGTAAGCTAAGTTTAAGCTCTTGGGCCCATGCCCCAAAAATGTGGGTTAAAATCCCTCCTTTGCTACGTGGCTCCTGCGCTAACTACCCTCCTATTGTTTGCACTTGGCCTCGGAACAACTGTCACATTCGCCAGCTCCCACTGGCTCGTGGCTTGAATGGGGCTTGAAATTAATACCCTCGCCATCCTACCACTTATGGCACGGCACCACCATCCTCGGGCAGTCGAAGCCACTACTAAGTATTTTCTTATTCAAGTGACTGGAGCAGCCTTACTACTGTTCGCCACCTGCTCAAATGCCTGGCTGACCGGCGAATGAGAGATTAAACAGACAGGCCATGTTTACACCACAACAGTAGCCATGATCGCACTTACACTTAAACTGGGGCTAGCGCCCATGCACATCTGACTACCCGAGGTACTCCAAGGCCTTGATCTTTCCATCGGACTCCTTCTCTCCACCTGACAAAAACTAGCCCCACTCATTCTTCTAGTACAAATTACCCCGCCAAACTCCAAACTCCTGATTATCCTCGGGGTTGCCTCCACTCTTCTAGCAGGATGGGCAGGCCTGAACCAAACTCAAATCCGCAAGATTCTTGCTTACTCATCCATCGCACACCTGGGCTGAATGATTGTTGTTATTCAATTCTCATTCACCCTGACCCTACTTACTCTTCTTATTTACACTATTATGACTGCCTCAGCCTTTCTTGTCTTCAACATGAACAAGTCAACCACCATTAATGCACTAGGCATCTCCTGAACAAAATCCCCCGCAATCACGGCCCTCACCCCTCTCATTTTGCTCTCTCTAGGGGGGCTACCGCCCCTCACAGGATTCATAACCAAGTGGCTCATCCTCCAAGAACTAACAAAGCAGGACCTCGCACCTCTCGCAACTCTTGCCGCCCTCTCTGCCCTCCTTAGCCTTTACTTCTACCTCCGACTCTCCTATGCCATAGCACTAACAATGTCCCCAAACAACATTACAGGGACCGCACCATGGCGACTTGCTTCCTCCAAACGCACCCTCCCAACCGCCACATTCACAATGGCCACCCTACTACTTCTGCCACTCACACCAGCCATCACCGCCCTACTGGCACAGTAAGGGACTTATGTTAATGTTAGACAAAGAGCCTTCAAAGCTCTAAGTGTGGGTTAAAACCCCTCAGCCCCTGTAAGAGTAGCGGGACACTATCCCACATCTCCTGCGTGCAAAGCAGGCACTTTAATTAAGCTATACCCTTTCTAGATGAGAAGGCCTCGATCCTACAAACTCTTAGTTAACAGCTAAGCGCTCAAACCAGCGAGCATTCATCTACCTTTCCCCGCCTCCCGGCAAAAAGGCGGGGAAAGCCCCGGCAGGCGTCTAACCTGCTTCTTTAGATTTGCAATCTAATATGTAAAACACCTCAAGGCTTGATAAGAAGGGGAATCGAACCCCTGTATGTGGGGCTACAATCCACCGCTTAAAACTCAGCCATCTTACCTGTGGCAGTCACACGCTGATTTTTCTCAACTAACCACAAAGATATTGGCACCCTCTACCTAGTCTTTGGTGCCTGAGCCGGAATGGTAGGAACTGCTTTAAGCCTTCTTATTCGTGCCGAGCTCAGCCAACCCGGCGCTCTTTTAGGTGACGACCAAATTTATAATGTAATTGTTACAGCACATGCCTTTGTAATAATTTTCTTTATGGTAATGCCAATTATGATTGGAGGGTTCGGTAACTGACTTATTCCACTCATGATCGGGGCACCCGACATGGCTTTCCCTCGAATGAACAACATGAGCTTCTGGCTACTCCCTCCCTCTTTCCTGCTTCTTCTTGCCTCTTCAGGTGTTGAAGCTGGGGCCGGAACTGGTTGAACGGTCTACCCTCCACTTGCAGGTAATCTAGCACATGCCGGAGCATCTGTTGACCTAACTATCTTCTCCCTCCACCTTGCAGGTATTTCTTCAATCCTGGGAGCTATTAATTTTATTACTACAATTATTAATATGAAACCCCCTGCAATTTCACAATACCAGACACCTCTGTTCGTCTGAGCTGTGTTAATTACAGCCGTGCTACTCCTTCTGTCACTTCCAGTCCTTGCCGCTGGCATTACAATGCTACTCACGGACCGAAACCTAAATACAACTTTCTTCGACCCGGCAGGCGGGGGAGACCCAATCCTTTACCAACACCTGTTCTGATTCTTCGGCCACCCAGAAGTGTACATCCTCATCCTCCCAGGCTTCGGTATGATCTCTCACATCGTTGCTTACTACGCAGGTAAAAAAGAACCATTCGGCTACATGGGAATGGTATGAGCTATGATGGCCATCGGACTCCTAGGGTTCATCGTATGAGCCCACCACATGTTCACAGTAGGGATGGACGTAGACACTCGAGCCTACTTTACATCCGCAACAATGATTATTGCCATCCCAACAGGCGTAAAAGTCTTTAGCTGACTGGCCACCCTACACGGAGGGTCAATTAAATGAGACACACCTCTACTTTGAGCGCTTGGCTTTATTTTCCTATTCACAGTAGGTGGCCTAACTGGCATTGTACTAGCCAATTCTTCACTTGATATTGTGCTCCACGACACATACTATGTAGTTGCCCACTTCCATTACGTCCTGTCAATGGGAGCTGTATTTGCAATCGTAGCCGGCTTCGTACACTGATTCCCCCTATTTACAGGCTACACACTTCACAGCACATGAACAAAAATCCACTTCGGAGTCATGTTTGTTGGTGTCAACCTAACATTCTTCCCTCAACACTTCCTAGGCCTAGCCGGAATGCCACGACGTTATTCTGACTATCCAGACGCCTACACTCTATGAAACACAGTATCCTCTATCGGATCTCTTGTATCACTAGTGGCAGTTATTATGTTCCTGTTTATTATTTGAGAAGCATTTGCTGCCAAACGAGAAGTCCTATCTGTAGAACTTACAGCAACCAATGTAGAGTGACTGCACGGCTGCCCTCCCCCATACCACACATTCGAGGAACCTGCATTCGTTCAAGTTCAGTCACACTAATTAGGCTCACTCAACAGCTACGAGAAAGGGAGGAGTCGAACCCCCATAGGATAGTTTCAAGCCATCCACATAACCGCTCTGTCACTTTCTTATAAGACGCTAGTAAAACGGATCATTACACTGCCTTGTCAAGGCAGAATTGTGGGTTTAAGTCCCGCGCGTCTTGTCAATTAATGGCACATCCTTCACAACTCGGTTTCCAAGATGCAGCTTCCCCCGTAATAGAAGAACTTCTCCACTTCCATGACCACGCTCTAATGATTGTGTTCTTAATCAGCACTTTTGTACTTTACATTATTGTGGCAATGGTAACAACTAAACTCACAAACAAGTTCCTACTGGACTCCCAAGAAATTGAAATCATCTGAACTGTCCTACCAGCAGTTATCCTGATTATGATTGCCCTCCCTTCACTACGAATTCTCTATCTCATGGATGAGATTAATGACCCCCACTTAACAATTAAAGCCGTTGGACATCAATGATACTGAAGCTACGAGTACACGGACTACGAAGACCTAGCCTTTGACGCCTACATGATCCCAACCGGGGACTTAGAACCTGGTCAATTCCGACTTCTTGAAGCGGACCACCGAATGGTCATCCCTGTTGAATCTCCTATCCGAGTTCTAATCTCAGCAGAAGACGTTCTTCACTCATGAGCAGTTCCCTCTCTCGGAGTTAAAATGGACGCAGTTCCAGGACGACTAAATCAAACAGCCTTTATTGCCTCCCGCCCAGGAGTCTTCTACGGTCAGTGCTCCGAAATTTGCGGGGCCAACCACAGCTTCATGCCTATCGTTGTCGAGGCAGTCCCTCTTGAACACTTCGAAGACTGAACACTCATCATCCTCCAGGACACCTCGCTAAGAAGCTAAACCGGACACAGCGTTAGCCTTTTAAGCTAAAGATTGGTGACTACCGCCCACCCTTAGCGACATGCCTCAATTAGACCCTGCCCCTTGACTCGCCATCTTCGTATTCTCCTGATTTATTCTCCTGACTATTGTTCCTCCCAAAGTATTAGCACACACGTTCCCCGCCGAACCAACAGCCCAAAGCGCGGAAGCCCCAAAAACAGAACCCTGAAACTGATCATGCCCGTAGGATTCTTCGAACAATTTATAAGCCCCGTTTACCTTGGTATCCCCCTAATTGCAGTGGCCATGGTCATTCCTTGGCTCTTCATCTCGACCCCCGGGAATCGATGACTAAACAACCGCCAGCTTACTCTGCAATCTTGATTTATCAACCGCTTCAACCACCAACTTCTCTCCCCTCTCAAACTAGGGGGCCACAAGTGAGCCGTTCTCTTCACCTCACTAATGCTTTTCCTAGTATCCTTAAATATGCTTGGCCTACTACCCTACACCTTTACACCCACAACCCAGCTATCCATAAGCCTGGGCCTCGCGGTCCCCATCTGACTCGCCACAGTCCTTATTGGAATGCGCAATCAACCCACAGAATCACTAGGACACCTCCTGCCAGAAGGCACACCAACACCTTTAATCCCGGTTCTCATCATTATCGAGACTATTAGCCTTCTCATTCGACCCGTTGCCCTCGGAGTGCGACTAACCGCCAACTTAACTGCCGGCCACCTACTTATCCAACTGATCGCGACCGCCGCATTTGTCCTCACTACGATTATGCCAGCTGTTGCTTTCCTGACCGCTACAATCCTCTTCCTACTAACCCTCCTGGAGGTTGCCGTTGCCATGATTCAGGCGTACGTATTCGTGCTTCTGCTAAGCCTGTACCTACAAGAAAACGTTTAATGGCCCACCAAGCACACGCATACCACATAGTTGACCCGAGCCCTTGACCACTAACAGGAGCCGTCGCCGCTCTGCTAATGACATCTGGCCTCGCTGTCTGATTCCACTTCCACTCTACCACCCTTATGGTTATGGGCACAGCCCTACTTCTTTTAACCATGTACCAATGATGACGAGACATCGTACGGGAAGGAACTTTCCAAGGACACCACACCCCTCCCGTCCAAAAAGGCCTTCGATACGGTATGATCCTCTTTATTACTTCGGAAGTTTTCTTCTTCCTAGGATTCTTCTGAGCCTTCTACCACTCAAGCCTCGCCCCAACGCCAGAACTAGGTGGCTGCTGACCACCAACAGGAATCTCTACACTTGACCCCTTTGAAGTACCCCTACTAAACACAGCGGTGCTTCTTGCCTCCGGAGTGACCGTAACCTGAGCCCACCATAGCATTATGGAAGGAGAACGAGAACAAGCAATTCAATCCCTCACTCTCACAATTCTGCTAGGCTTCTATTTTACCTTCCTTCAAGGCATGGAATACTACGAAGCCCCATTTACCATCGCAGACGGCGTATACGGGTCAACCTTCTTTGTGGCCACAGGCTTCCATGGCCTACATGTTATTATTGGCTCCACCTTCCTAGCCATCTGTCTCATCCGACAAGCTCTCTTCCACTTCACATCCGAACATCACTTTGGCTTCGAAGCAGCCGCCTGATACTGACACTTCGTAGACGTTGTGTGACTATTCCTTTACGTATCTATCTACTGATGAGGATCTTAATCTTTCTAGTATAACATTAGTATCAGTGACTTCCAATCACCCGGTCTTGGTGAGAATCCAAGGAAAGATAATGAACCTAGTAACAACAATTGTAACGATTGCTATTGCCCTATCAGCAGTTCTAGCTGTAGTCTCTTTTTGACTCCCCCTCATGAACCCCGACCCCGAGAAGCTCTCTCCCTACGAGTGTGGATTTGACCCCGTAGGCTCCGCCCGCCTCCCATTTTCTATGCGCTTCTTCCTAGTAGCCATTCTCTTCCTTCTATTTGACTTGGAAATTGCCCTATTGCTTCCCCTCCCATGAGGGGACCAACTATCTGACCCCCTTTCAACCTTTATATGAGCCACCGCCGTTCTTGTACTCCTCACGCTTGGCCTCATCTACGAATGACTCCAAGGGGGCCTAGAGTGGGCTGAATAAGGTGGTTAGTCTAAGTAAAACATTTGATTTCGGCTCAAAAGCTTGTGGTTAAAGTCCATAACCTCCTAATGACCCCCGTCCACTTTGCCTTCTCCTGCACCTTCATTCTAGGACTAATGGGCCTAGCGTTCAATCGAGTCCATCTCTTGTCCGCCCTTCTATGCTTAGAGGGCATGATGCTTTCCCTATTTATTGCATTCTCACTATGGACCCTACAACTAGATTCTTCTAGCTTCTCAACATCGCCCATGCTCCTGCTCGCCTTCTCAGCCTGTGAAGCAAGCGCAGGCCTAGCACTACTAGTAGCGACCGCCCGAACGCACGGCACCGACCGCCTACAAAGCCTAAACCTGCTACAATGCTAAAAATTCTCATCCCAACACTAATGCTTGTCCCCACGACCTGGCTAGCACCTGCCAAGTGACTATGACCAACCACCCTGGCACACAGCCTAATTATTGCCCTCATCAGCCTATCTTGACTAAAAAACATGTCAGAGACAGGCTGATCCGAACTTAGCTTATATATAGCCACTGACCCCCTCTCGACACCACTTCTCGTACTAACCTGCTGGCTCCTCCCACTAATAATCCTTGCTAGCCAGAACCACACCGCCGCGGAACCTATCAACCGCCAACGGGCCTACATTACCCTCCTTACCTCACTACAAATTTTTCTTATCCTAGCCTTCGGAGCTACCGAAATTATCATGTTCTACGTCATGTTCGAGGCCACCTTAATCCCCACTCTCGTCATCATTACACGATGAGGCAACCAAACGGAGCGACTGAATGCAGGCACATACTTCTTGTTCTACACACTAGCCGGCTCACTCCCACTCCTGGTCGCCCTCCTGATCCTACAAAACCACACAGGGACCCTCTCCCTACTCACCCTTCAATACTCAGATGCAATACATATGGCCACCTACGCAGACAAACTGTGGTGGGCCGCCTGCCTCCTGGCATTCTTAGTTAAAATGCCACTCTACGGAGTGCACCTATGGCTCCCCAAAGCCCACGTAGAGGCCCCAGTTGCCGGCTCAATGGTCCTAGCCGCCGTCCTACTGAAACTAGGGGGCTACGGCATAATGCGGATGATGGTTATGCTAGAACCCCTTACCCCAGAATTAAGCTACCCCTTCATTATCTTTGCCCTCTGAGGTGTGATCATGACAGGGTCAATTTGCCTCCGACAAACCGACCTAAAATCCCTGATCGCCTACTCATCCGTAAGCCACATGGGCCTCGTTGCAGGAGGAATTCTAATTCAAACCCCCTGAGGTTTCACAGGTGCCCTCATCCTCATAATCGCCCACGGCCTGACATCCTCAGCACTCTTCTGCCTAGCCAATACCAACTATGAACGAACACACAGCCGAACAATACTACTAGCCCGAGGCCTACAAATGGTCCTCCCCTTAATGACCGCGTGATGATTCATCGCAACACTAGCAAACTTAGCCCTCCCTCCCCTGCCTAACCTCATGGGTGAGCTTATGATCATCACCTCTCTTTTCAACTGATCCAACTGAACCCTCGCACTAACTGGGGCCGGAACTCTCATTACTGCAGGCTATTCCCTGTACATGTTCCTCATGACACAACGAGGCCCCCTCCCAGCCCACATTATTGCCCTAGACCCCTCCTACACTCGCGAGCACCTACTAATAGCCCTTCACATCATCCCCCTGCTCCTCCTGATCCTCAAGCCAGAACTAATCTGAGGCTGAACCGGATGTAGACATAGTTTAATTCAAAACGTTAGATTGTGATTCTAAAAACGGAGGTTAAAATCCTCTTGTCCACCGAGAGAGGCCTGCTGGCACCGGAGACTGCTAATCCTCGCCCCCTTGGTTGGACTCCAAGGCTCACTCGCATGCTTCTAAAGGATAACAGCTCATCCGTTGGTCTTAGGAACCAAAAACTCTTGGTGCAAATCCAAGTAGCAGCTATGCACACCACTTCATTAATAATGACAACGAGCCTACTCATCATCTTCTCACTCCTGATCTATCCCGTTTTAACGACCCTTTCCCCCACCAGCCCAACCCCCGACTGGGCCCTTACCCACGTAAAGACAGCAGTAAAGTGAGCTTTCCTTGTTAGCCTTCTCCCGCTATTCCTCTTCTTAAACGAGGGGGCCGAGGCCATCATTACTAACTGAACCTGAATAAACACCCTCACTTTCGATATTAACATCAGCCTTAAATTTGACCACTACTCCATTATCTTCACCCCAATTGCCCTCTACGTCACTTGGTCCATCTTAGAATTTGCATCATGATACATGCACGCAGACCCCTACATAAACCGGTTTTTTAAATACCTCCTAGTCTTCCTAATCGCTATGATTGTCCTAGTCACAGCAAACAACATGTTCCAACTATTTATCGGCTGAGAGGGAGTAGGAATTATGTCTTTCCTCCTCATCGGTTGATGGTATGGCCGAGCCGACGCCAACACAGCAGCCCTACAGGCCGTCATCTACAACCGAGTCGGGGACATTGGCCTTATTCTAGCAATAGCATGAATGGCAACTAACCTTAACTCCTGAGAAATGCATCAAATCTTCAGCATTAGCAAAGACTATGACCTCACCCTACCTCTCCTAGGCCTGATCGTCGCCGCCACCGGCAAATCCGCCCAATTTGGACTTCACCCCTGACTACCCTCTGCTATGGAGGGCCCCACACCGGTCTCTGCCCTACTGCACTCAAGCACCATGGTCGTCGCAGGAATTTTCCTCCTAATTCGAATGAGCCCACTAATGGAAAACAACCAAACCGCCCTCACCCTCTGCCTCTGCCTCGGAGCCCTTACAACCCTCTTTACAGCCACATGCGCCCTCACCCAAAATGACATCAAGAAAATTGTTGCATTCTCTACATCCAGCCAGCTAGGCCTGATGATAGTGACAATTGGCCTAAACCAACCCCAACTGGCCTTCCTCCACATTTGCACCCACGCCTTCTTCAAGGCAATACTATTCCTCTGCTCCGGCTCAATCATCCACAGCCTAAACGACGAACAGGACATCCGAAAAATGGGAGGCATGCACCACTTAACCCCCTTCACATCATCCTGTCTTACCCTGGGGAGCCTCGCCCTCACAGGCACCCCCTTCCTAGCCGGCTTCTTCTCTAAGGATGCTATCATCGAAGCCCTAAACACTTCTCACCTTAACGCCTGAGCCCTAATCTTAACTCTCCTTGCCACCTCCTTCACCGCCGTATACAGTCTTCGTGTCGTCTTCTTCGTATCCATGGGCCACCCCCGTTTCAATGCACTCTCCCCTATTAACGAAAACAACCCCGCGGTCATCAACCCAATCAAACGACTTGCCTGAGGCAGTATTGTGGCCGGCCTGCTCATTACCTCAAACATCACCCCTTTAAAAACTCCCATCATGTCAATGCCCATCCTACTCAAACTGGCAGCACTGGCCGTCACAATTCTAGGCCTGCTTACAGCCCTAGAACTTGCATCCCTAACGAGCAAGCAGTTTAAACCAACCCCCTCGCTTGCTCCCCACCATTTCTCAAACATACTAGGCTTCTTCCCTGCAATTGTTCACCGCACCGCACCTAAACTTAACCTTATCCTTGGACAAGCAATTGCCAGCCAAATGGTTGACCAAACATGACTAGAAAAAGTGGGCCCTAAATCAGTGGTATCCCACAGCATCCCCATGATTACCGCAACAAGTAACGCTCAACGAGGAGCCATCAAAACATACCTGGCCCTCTTCCTTCTCACACTAGCCCTCGCCACTCTTGCTCTTACTCACTAAACAACCCGAAGTGCCCCCCGGCTGAGCCCCCGAGTTAACTCCAACACCACGAATAACGTCAGAAGGAGCACTCAAGCCGAAATAACTAATATCCCCCCACCTAAAGAGTACATTAATGCCACCCCTCCCATATCCCCCCGGAACACAGAGAAATCGCCCAAGTCATCGGCGGGAACCCACGACCCCTCATATCAAGTTCCTCCAAACATCCCAGACAGCATCAGTACTCCCACGATGTACACCACCATATATGCCGCAACCGAACGATTACCCCACGTCTCAGGATAGGGCTCAGCAGCCAGAGCTGCCGAATATGCGAATACAACAAGCATACCCCCCAGATAAATTAAAAACAGGACCAAAGACAGAAAAGGGCCCCCATGACCAACCAGAATGCCGCAACCCATCCCCGCCACCACTACTAACCCTAGCGCACCAAAATATGGAGACGGATTAGATGCAACCGCAATTAACCCTAGTACTAAACCGAACAAAAGTAAAGACATTATATAAGTCATAATTCCTGCCAGGACTCTAACCAGGACTAATGGCTTGAAAAACCACCGTTGTTATTCAACTACAAGAACCTTAATGGCCAGCCTACGCAAAACCCACCCGCTGATTAAAATTGCAAATGACGCCCTAGTAGACCTCCCCGCCCCCTCCAATATTTCAGTTTGATGAAACTTTGGCTCCCTACTCGGACTCTGCTTAGCTACCCAAATCGTGACAGGGCTATTCCTAGCAATGCACTATACTTCCGACATTGCCACAGCCTTCTCGTCCGTTGCCCACATTTGCCGTGACGTTAACTACGGATGACTAATTCGTAACATGCATGCAAACGGCGCATCCTTCTTCTTTATCTGCATTTACATGCATATCGCCCGAGGACTATATTACGGGTCATACCTGTACAAAGAAACATGAAACGTTGGAGTCGTTCTGCTCCTTCTAGTAATGATAACTGCATTCGTTGGCTATGTTCTCCCTTGAGGACAAATGTCATTCTGAGGTGCAACCGTAATTACAAACCTACTTTCTGCCGTCCCATACGTTGGCAATACCTTAGTCCAATGAATCTGAGGGGGGTTCTCAGTTGATAATGCAACACTCACACGATTCTTTGCCTTCCACTTCCTCTTCCCATTCGTCATCGCCGCCATGACCATGATTCACCTAATTTTCCTACACGAAACAGGCTCAAACAACCCTACCGGCCTTAACTCCGACGCCGACAAAATCTCATTCCACCCATACTTCTCCTACAAAGACCTACTAGGATTTGCAGCCCTGCTCGTGGCGCTAGTGTCACTGGCCCTATTCTCTCCCAACCTCCTAGGGGACCCAGACAATTTCACGCCCGCCAATCCGCTTGTGACCCCACCCCACATCAAGCCTGAATGATACTTCCTGTTTGCCTACGCCATTCTCCGATCAATCCCTAACAAACTTGGAGGTGTTCTGGCACTCCTGTTCTCAATTCTGGTTCTAATGCTAGTCCCAATTCTACACACCTCTAAACAACGAGGCCTCACATTCCGCCCACTAACACAGTTCCTCTTCTGAACCCTCGTGGCAGACGTGATTATCCTGACATGAATCGGAGGCATGCCAGTCGAACACCCGTTTATTATCATCGGCCAAGTAGCATCGTTCCTCTACTTCTTCCTGTTCCTCTTCCTCGTCCCACTCGCAGGCTGAGTAGAGAATAAAGCCCTTCAATGAGCATGCAATAGTAGCTCAGCGTCAGAGCGCCGGCCTTGTAACCCGGATGCCGGAGGTTAAAGTCCCCCCTTTTGCTCAGAGAAAGGTGATTCTAACACCTACCCCTAACTCCCAAAGCTAGGATTCTAAATTAAACTATTCTCTGATAGTGCATATATGGATGTCTTACATATATAGTATTACCTATATAATGTAATGAAGTAGGACATACCATAAGATCACCATACACCTCTATAGTACATATATAGTATACATGTAAGATAGACATATATGTATTAACACCATAATTATGTAATATATGCATTCAAGTAACCATAACACAGAAGGTATTACACAAAGCATTAATCTCAGGAAGTACATAACACTCTCTAGTGACAGCTAGCGATTTAAGACTCAACAAAAGTGAAAGCCCAAATATATACCAAGTCCTCCACTACCCTAAAATCAAGGATACCGCGATGCAGTAAGAACCTACCATCAGTTGATTCCTTAATGCATACGTTTATTGATGGTCAGGGACAGAAATCGTGGGGGTTTCACTTAGTGAACTATTCCTGGCATCTGGTTCCTACTTCAGGGCCATTGATTGTTATAACTCCTCTAACTTTCATTGACGCTTGCATAAGTTAATGCTTTGGTACATAATAATCGTTACCCACCATGCCGGGCGTTCACTCCAGCGGGCAACGGGTTTTCCTTTTTCGTTTTCCTTTCATTTTGCATTTCACAGTGCGAAGAATAGCATTTAGATAAGGGAGAACATATTCCTTGATCTTAATGGTAATCATGAATGACATTAAACATTACCGAAGAATTGCATTAACGACCTTCAAGAGCATAATGTTGATATATCTCTCCTCATTTATCTGTTATCGCCCCCTCTTCGGTTTTTGCGTCAAACCCCCCTACCCCCCTACACTCCTGAGATAGCTAAGACTCCTGCAAACCCCCCGGAAACAGGAAAATCTCTAGATGTGTTTTTTGCCCCAAAGTGCGTTTATTTACACCATTATAATAATTCACAC